CTTCTACGACGATAGGCGTAAAGGCATGATTAGTTCCACAAATCTCACTGCACTGACCATAGTAAACTCCTTCTCGTTGTACCGAAATAGAGATCTGATTTAAACGACCAGGTACAGCATCACATTTGACACCTGAGGAAGGTACAGCCCAACTATGAGGTACATCAGCAGGTGTTACAATAATACGTAGATGAGTTTTGGCTGGTACAACCACTCTATTGTCCACTTCTAATAAACGTGATTGACCCAATTCTAGATCATCTTCTGGAATCGTATAACTGTCAAAAGTGAGTGACTGTTCATCGGAACTGTTATAGTCTGAATACTCATAAGTCCGATACCATTGATGTCCAATAGCTTTGATAGTAATGGCTGGATCGACTACTACCTCGTCCATTGAGTATAACAGAGCAAATGATGGTATAGCAATGAACATCGGGATGATACTAGGAAATATGGTCCGAAGAATCTCGATAGTAGTTCCATGAACAATCCTTTGCGGGATTGGATTTTTTTTATAGTGGAAATGCCATAAAGCGCGAACCAAGATCCGTGATACGAAAACCAAAATAAGAATGAGGAAGAAAAAGATATCGTGATGTAAGTCCATTATTCCTTCCATCATAGGGGTTGCTGCGTCTTGAAATCCTAATTGCCATGGTTCCGCTGCATCACAAGGAGCAATTGTGAGGAATATCCATTCTAGCACTTTTACAATCATTTGGTTTGGTTCATTTTTTGACTGCTCTGCTCCCCCCAAAAAAGATGAAAGACTTGTAAGAAATCGCTGGTTGGGTTGGTCCAACCAAGAAAGACATGGGAATCTCACAGGAAATAGCATTCTTTTCGATCTGCACTGAACACCGGCGTAATCTAGATGATTAAAAGAGTGAACCAACGGTACGGACTAGAATGACACTCTTACAGTACGATATATAAAGATGTTACAACTGGGTTTCTAATATGTCAATCCCCATCTTGATCTGGTTATATCAAGATGGCCGAGGAAGACAGAGCGTTTATCACCATATCAGATAGGAGGGCGCGTTCGGTTACAAGGTGATGCCGTTTGGTCTAAAGAATGCCGGGGCGACGTACCAGCGAGCCATAACAGCGCAGTTTCATGATATGATTCACAAGGAAATGGAGGTCTATGTCGATGACATGATCGCGGCTTAAGAAGACCGTGAATTTGAAGAAAGTGTTTGACAGATTGCGGAAATACAGTCTTCGTCTTCATCCGAAAAAAAAGCCGGGAGGAGGTTTGGTGCTTTGTCAGGTAAGCTACTCGGGTTCATTGTCAGCAGAAGACAAATCGAAGTCGACCTGCAAAAGCCAAAGCAATTATCGACATGCCGGTACCAAAGATAGAGAAATAAATCTGGGCTTTTTGGGGCAGGCTACAATACATCAGCAGGTTCATTGCCCAGCTCACACCCATCTGTGAGCCGATCTTTAAACTGCTCAGAAAATAAAGAATACCCCGCCTTTCAGAAAAGATAGACACAAGGAACTGGGGTTGACAAAAGGCGTTTGACAAAGTTAAGAAATATCTACTCAATCCTCCCCCGCGGTCGACCTCTCTTGATGTATCTGTCAGTAATGGAAGCATCCATGAGTTGTGTCTTTGGTCAGCACGATGAAACGGGTAGGAAGGAAAGAGCCATATACTATCTCAGCAAGAAGTTCACAGATTATGAGACAAGGTATACGGTTCTAGAAAAGACCTGTTGTGCTCTTACATGGGCCTCGCAACGCCTACGCCACTACATGTTGAACTATACGACCATGCGCGCTGAAGTATCTCTTTGAAAAGCCAGCCCTCACGGGCCGTACAGTAAGGTAGCAGATGTTACTCTCAGAGTTCGATATTGTGTACGTCACCCAGAAGCCCTAAATGAGAAAGGCAAGGGAAGGGGCAGGCAATAGCAGACCACCTGCGGGATCATCCCATCCCGTGCCTGACTATGAGCTTGATTTTATTAGTAAGGGGACGAATTCCCCGGACGAAGCTATTCTATTTGCGGTAGGCGAAGAAGAAGACGAAACTCCTCATGATTGGCAAATGTTCTTTTACGGTGCAGTAAATCAGAACGGAAATCGAGTTGGAAGCAGCCCTTTTCTACATGCTATCTTAAAGCTCGCCAAAAGGAGCCCAGCCCATATTCCCATAGCTGTCAAGTTGAGGTTCTTTTGCACAAAAAATTTAGCAGAATATTCTGCGTGTATCACAGGCGCTTCGCGCTCTCGACTTGAGAATCAAAGAGATTCATGTATATGTATATGGAAATTCGTCACTTATCATCTTTCAGACAACTGGTAATTGGAAAACCAAAGATCATAAGCTCATTCTCTACCATCACTATCTGGAAGATATCAGCCTAAAGTTAAGACGGATTACCTTCAATTATCTGTCGAGGACGAAGAATCAGTTTGCTGACGCATTGGCCACACTAGCTTCCATGATCAGTAGACGGTATTGATATCCGAGTCGACGAAT